GGTGATGAAACGTATAACTTGTACAAATATTTCCATTTTCCAATTCGATCCGATCCATTCGTTCGTAGAGCTATTTACTCGATCGCAGACATTTCTGCAATACCTCTAACAGAGGAACAAATAGTCAATTTGGAAAGAACTTCTTGTCAGCCTCTTTCAGATATGAATCTATCTGATTCAGAAGGGAAGAACTTGCATCAGTATCTAAGTTTCAATTCAAACATGGGTTTGATTCATACGCCATGTTCTGAGAAGTATTTACCATCCGGAAAGAGGAAAAAACGGAGTCTTTGTCTAAAGAAATGCGTTGAGAAAGGGCAGATGTATAGAACCTTTCAACGAGATAGTGCTTTTTCAAATATTTCAAAATGGAATCTATTCCAAAAATATATGCCATGGTTCCTTACTTCGACAGGGTGCAAATATCTCAATTTCACCCTTTTAGATACTCTTTCAGACCCATTGCCGATACTAAGTAGCAGTCAAAAATTTGTATCCATTTTTCATGATATGATGCATGGATCAGATATATCACGTCCAATTCCTCAGAAGATTCTTCCACAATGGACTCTGATAAGTGAGATTTCGAGTCAATGTTTACAGAATCTTCTTCTGTCCGAAGAAAGGATTCATCGAAATAATGAGTCACCCATTCCATTGATATGGGCACATCTGAGATCAACAAATGCTCGGGAGTTCCTCTATTCAATCTTTTTCCTTCTTCTTGTTGCTGGATATCTCGTTCGTATACATCTTCTCTTTGTTTCCCGAGCCTCTAGTGAGTTACAGACAGAGTTAGAAAAGATAAAATCTTTGATGATTCCATCATACATGATGGAATTTCGAAAACTTCTGGATAGGTATCCTACATCTGAACTGAATTCTTTCTGGTTCAAGAATCTCTTTCTAGTTGTTCTGGAACAATTAGGAGATTCTCTGGAAGAAATACGGGGTTCTGCTTCTGGTGGCAACATGCTATTGGGTGGTGGTCCCGCTTATGGGGTCAAATCAATACGTTCTAAGAATCAATATTGGAAGATCAATCTCATCGATCTTGTAAGTATCATACCAAATCCCATCAATCGAATCCTTTTTTCGAGAAATACGAGACATCTAAGTCGTACAAGTAAAGAGATCTATTCATTGATAAGAAAAAGAAAAAACGTGAACGGTGATTGGATTGATGAGAAAATAGAATTCTGGGTCGCGAACAGTAATTCGATTGATGATGAAGAAAGAGAATTCTTGGTTCAGTTCTCCACCTTAACGACAGAAAAAAGGATTGATCAAATTCTATTGAATCTGACTCATAGTGATCATTTATCAAAGAATGACTCTGGTTATCAAATGATTGAACAACCGGGATCAATTTCCTTACGATACTTAGTTGACATTCATAAAAAGGATCTATTGAATTATGAGTTCAATAGATCCTGTTTAGCAGAAAGACGGATATTCCTTGCTCATTATCAGACAATCGCTTATTCACAAACCTCGTGCGGGGCTAATAGTTTTGATTCCCCATCTCCTCATGGAAAACCCTTTTCGCTCCGCTTAGCCCTATCCCCTTCTAGAGGTATTTTAGTGATAGGTTCTATAGGAACTGGACGATCCTGTTTGGTCAAATACCTAGCGACAAACTCCTATGTTCCTTTCATTACGGTATTTCCGAACAAGTTCCTGGATGAAAATTATCCTATTGATGATAGTTACGATATTGATGATATTGAGGATGACCTTGATATTGATACGGAGCTGCTAACTATGATGAATGTGCTAACTATGTATATGACGCCAAAAAGAGACCGATTTGATATCACCCTTCAATTCGAATTAGCAAAAGCAATGTCTCCTTGCATAATATGGATTCCAAACATTCATGATCTGCATGTGAATGAGTCGAATTACTTATCCCTCGGTCTATTAGAGAACTATCTCTCCAGGGATTGTGAAAGATGTTCCACTGGAAAGATTCTTGTTATTGCTTCGACTCATATTCCCCAAAAAGTGGATCCCGCTCTAATAGCTCCGAAGAAATTCAATACATGCATTAAGATACGAAGGCTTCTTCTTCCACAACAACGAAAGCACTTTTTCATTCTTTCATATACTAGGGGATTTCACTTGGAAAAGAGGATGTTCCATACTAACGGATTCGGGTCCATAACCATGGGTTCCAATGCGCGAGATCTTGTAGCACTTATCAACGAGGCCCTATCAATTAGTATTACACAGAAGAAATCCATTATAGAAACTAATACAATTAGATCAGCTCTTCATAGAAAAACTTGGGATTTTCGATCCCAGATAAGATCGGTTCCGGATCATGGGATCCTTTTCTATCAGATAGGAAGGGCTGTTGCACAAAATGTACTTCTAAGTAATTGCCCCATAGATCCTATATCTATCTATATGAAGAAGAAATCATGTAAGGGAGGGGATTCTTATTTGTACAAATGGTACTTCGAACTTGGAACGAGCATGAAGAAATTCACGATAC